TCTTTCCATGTCTTCAGATACAACCCATAAGGGTTTGCCCGTTCTTTGTACATAAACCCTTGTGAGGGTTTCGCGTAGTTTCAGCAGTTCTTCCGCTTCCAGGATAAATTCTCCCGTTTGTGCCTCATAAAAAGAACTAGCAGGTTGATGGATCATTACCCTGATGATATAACAGTTCTCTATCTCGCGTGATGAAACGAAGAGAAAAGAAAGAAAGATAAAGAATAATAGGAAAAAAAAAGATAGAATTGAACAACCGTACGGGCATTATCTTTTGTGCATTGCATACGGCTCTACAATAAAATTGACCCTTACCTTCCATTGAAGAAAGAGAAAAATAGAATCTATCAGACCCAGATGGATAAATGATCAAATTGCCACCCTTCCTTTCAGAGGAGTTCAAAAATACTATGATGGCTCCGTTGCTTTCTATTTTGAAATTGATTCTTTTTTTTGTCTTTGATTCAGCAATCCCAAAGTTTCTTTTTGATCCAATCAAATAAGGAAAAATCTTGTTTTTTTTTCGCCCTCTTTTTTTATAACATAAATATTGTTAAGAGCCCTTCGGTGTGAAAACAAAAAAGTTTGTGACGCTGAACTGGACTCCCGATAGATAAGAGAAATCGGAAATACCTTTTATCTCATACTACTCTCTCGATACATAATCGAATCTTTTGAAAAAAAAACAATACAAAAATTTTGCATATCGAATTCGAAGTGCCATGCTATTATTACTTAATATTCATATGGCGAAGGCATAGTCTTCTTTTTTCTCTCAAATAAAAAAAACCTCATTGGCGCCAAGCGTGAGGGAATGCTAGACGTTTGGTAATTTCTCCTCCAACCAAGATAAAAGATCCCATTGACGCGGCTAATCCCATGCATATTGTGTGGACATCTGGTCGCACAAATTGCATAGTATCGTAAATAGCTACTCCAGGTATTACCCATCCACCAGGAGAGTTTATAAACAAATACAGATCTTTGGTATCATCCTCGATACTGAGATATACCATAAGACCAATAAGTTGATTCGAGATCTCGCTATCAACTTCTTGGCCTAAAAAAAGTAATCTTTCTCGATAAAGTCGGTTGATTAGGGTAAAATTGTATCCCTTAGGAACCGTACATGCACCTTTTGACGCATACGGTTCAAAAAATAATTGCGAAAAAAAAAAAGAATCAATGTATAGATTCAAGTCCTCTTTCTTTGTTCCTATTCTTTTTTCATAGCAGGTTTTTTCTGACTTCTAATGAAAGGACTTTTTCTTCGATTTTTCAATAAAGACGAATTTGAACTTCTTTCTTCCTTATAATAGAAAAAAAGTCACTAAACTTATCGAATTAACTTCTCATTGATGTATTGTTTCATCGAGATTCAATCCAAATCACGATGGTATTTTCTTGTTCCTGAATGGGTCTCTTTCATCTTTTTAGGTTTATGCTCTACTCCGGGTAAAGATCCGCCCGATTTTGATTTCCACATATAGGACAAATCTTCCCATTACCATTTCTTTTTGTTATGACTTTCTTTTTTTTTTTCAATTCATTTCATACCTTTCACCAAGTATTTAGTTTGAGATTCCCTCGCTTGACAAATAGGATCTCTTTACAAATACCAAACAGGAATCATTTATGATACAAGTAGCAATCATAGATATATTACCAATTGGGTTTTTTCTAAACGGAGCCTGGATACTTCATTTTTTAGTCCAACCAAGTCAACCATAAATTATTCTAATTGATAATAGTAATGTGAATCCCCCCAAACAATGGATCTAATTGCGCTTCACGCTCCAAATTTTTGATGATTCAATTTATCTTTCTTGGGCGAAACAGAGGATATCTCGATCGGGGGAGAGAACGGGGAAATCCCATATGACCCAATATATCTGACAAGTCGCACTATACGTCAACCCAAGATGCATCTTCCTCTCCAGGACTTCGGAAAGGTACTTTTGGAACACCAATAGGCATTAATTGAAAGAAAAAAGAACTAAGTACTATATTTCACTTTGATGTGGAAACGTAACAACATTATTTTATTGTCTTTATAATATTGGTTTTATCGTATTTATTTTATCCATAGATTAGAAAAATTCATAAAGAAAGACAAAAGAAGAAATAAAGGAAAATTTTGACGAATAGGGCCTTCTAATGAGGAATAAGGAAGGACACATTACTGATAGAAAATGGTATCAACCCCCCATTGCGTATTGGTACTTATCGGGTATAGAATAAATCTGCTTCTCTTTGTTCCTACGAACAGAATTGTTTCATTATTACCAATAGAATAGAACAAATAGTAACCCTTGTTCAGTGGATTATTTCAGAACAAGGGGGGTCCATAGGATAGTCATAGTATAGCTTTTCCAATGCAATAAAGTTACGTAGTGTCTATTTATCTTTGATAAAGAGGTATTTTCCATGGGTTTACCTTGGTATCGTGTTCATACCGTTGTATTGAATGATCCCGGTCGGTTGCTTTCCGTTCATATAA